TTGACTCTGCGCCGTTGATTCCACTATTATTAATGAGCAATAATGGAATAATTCCTTCATAGAAGATAGGGGACATAATTCACATGGATATAGTAAGTCTCGCTTGGGCTGCTTTAATGGTAGTCTTTACATTTTCCCTTTCACTCGTAGTATGGGGAAGAAGTGGACTCTAAAGGTACTACTAATTGATTGAGGAATCAAACCGTATCAATTGTTTTAGAGATCCTTCTGCACCGCATTTTGTATTCTTCAAAAAATATATTCAGTTCGGAATTATATTGGATTCTAGTGGAGTAATGTATTATATGACTAAAATTCTTTCAATGAAAGATATATTTCAATGATTCTCATGTTTGTATCTCGAAAGGAAAGGGATACATATTATTGGAATTTTAGTCCAACAAAATTTTTCCTAAATTTTCTATTTCAATGAACGGGCTCTTACCATAATTGGAGATAGATACTGAAGAAGGCCTGACCTCCCTTTTTTGTTTCCCTCTTTACTTTTACTGCTCAAAAAATGATTTTTGAAGTGTATACGCGCTTTCTATGAGCAAAAATATAGACGTAGTCGTTGTCTAACGATATGCTATGCATAATAAGATCTTGCCTTGGGCGAGTCACATATTGCGCGCACTTAACGATATTCTTTTATGATTTGCGAAATGGAATTTCTACTTTATCGACTCATTTCATATCTTAATATCAGGGTTCAAGCATTAATAATCGGCGAGGTTTCTTATTTATTCCCTTTCAAAATCCGAAGAAGTGCCCATAGAACTCCTGTCAATGGATCAATCCATTTTTTCTTTGAAATGCTAGAAAAAAGATTACTACTCTTTAATATATATATATATATGTTAATGCTCATAATGCTTTTTCCTTCTTTGATTTGATTCTTTCGATAGATCACGAAACTAAGATTGCAAAGAATAAGAAATCTATAAAGTAGAACTATAAAGTAAGACAATTATCTAAAGTAAAACAATTATTGCATTTAAATTGAAGAAGTAGAACTTTATACACTACAATAACACTAATAGATAGTAAGAAAGAAATCTAGATTTCTTTCTTACTATACTATAGTATCGGATCTGATAGAATACTGTCGATTATAATCCGCTCATTTCTTTTAAGACATGAAATTGGAATCTTGGAATCATTTTCCTTTTTTCTTCAATCGTTGATAAGAACTCAGAAGTCAAGTTTCATTCAAATTAATTAATCCTTTTTATTTTGATTTTGGCTTTCTGTTTTTACATAAATGATAAGCAGAAAAGCAGTAGGAACTAGAATGAACAGCGCAGTAGCAATAAATGCAAGAATATTTACTTCCATAATCTCATCTTTTTTTTACTTCACAATAACTCGGGATTTAATCCCATAGAGATGATAAATCTTTCGCCGGTAAATTCAATGAATGAATTACCTCTCAATGATCTTAAATCAGATCAATATCATGAATAACAATATCTGAGCTATCAAATCAATTCGTCGTCGCGAATTGAATAGTATAACATAAGAAGACGTTTTATCCATACTGAATCCAAAATAGGATTCCCAGCCCACTCAAAAAGTACTTTTGAATGAAAGAGATTTTTTCAATTTCACATTCGTAATTGAGGTTACACAAACAAAAACAGAGCCGGAAGGGGCTATTTTTTAAGCCGGAAAAGTATTCTATCAGGGGAATTCTGTTAAATTCATTTTGTTTTGTATTGTACACGAAAGGAATTCCATTTTTTTGTATGTGCGCTTGAGAAACATATAGTCCTCTATTCCATCGAAAAAGCAGACTCAGTCTCTCTTGGAATACTGACTATATTGCTCCATCAATTGTACTAATCTACATATGTCTTTCTACTACCAATGAGTCCTAGTTGAAGTAACGAAAATTCTCCTATCTAGTTGTTTGATGAGAAGGGCGAAACGAAAAAGGAAAGAAAAAAGAACCCCTTTGGGAATGAAATTTTTCTTCTTGTTCCCCCGTTAACAGAAAAAGGAAAGCTGATTGATGTACTTATTGAATCTGTCGGGACTGACGGGGCTCGAACCCGCAGCTTCCGCCTTGACAGGGCGGTGCTCTGACCAATTGAACTACAATCCCAGGGAAATAAGGGATCTAGCAGAAATTTTGATTCTTTTTTATTCCTCCGTATCGGGTATTTCTGAAGGACAGGGGGGTTATATCATCTCATGGTATATTGGCGAATTGTTGGGCCGAGCTGGATTTGAACCAGCGTAGACATATTGCCAACGAATTTACAGTCCGTCCCCATTAACCGCTCGGGCATCGACCCAGGAAAACCCATTTGAGGTTTATTGGTAATCCATGATCAACCTCCTTTTGTAGTACCCTACCCCCAGGGGAGGTCGAATCCCCGCTGCCTCCTTGAAAGAGAGATGTCCTAAACCACTAGACGATAGGGGCTTATTTGCCCAACGTCCATCAGAATCATATGATGCCCATTGTACGAATAGGTTATTCTAATTGTCAATA